GAGGTCTTATCAATAAAATTTCCATTTATTCGAGATCTAGGCATAATTAGCAATTCATTCTATAATTCTTCTCATTCCCCTTCGGGGAAAACGATCCCACAAAAAAAGGAATTGTACAGTACAAAATAACATAAAAACAGACTAATTGGAAAAAATGTGGTGTCCCCCTTTTGGACAAAGATGAAATGAAATAGTTGAATCAGATTAGATTTCATTCCAATTTCGTAGTATACCAATGACTATTACTATTTCATCTAAGTTGAATAACCAAGTTTCCTATGGATTTTGATAACTCAAGAAGTTTTGATTTGGTTATGATCCAAAAAGGAAAAGAATGGAATAATCATTCCATGATAAAATCAAATTCAAATAAAATCCTTTTTGTTTGCATAACGTGTATGTGCCACACCATACAATTGAAATAGAAAGATTCGTCGGACGATTCATGAATTCCATGGGTTAGCTGATGAAAGAAGTTGTTGGTGATAAATATGAAATTGGAAAAGGAATTTCTTCTTATAGAACCATCGGGCGGTCATACATGATCATACATGTACTACAATTAACTACAATTAAGATGAAGGACTCGCTATTCATTCGGGTTTTGGTCAAGAATAACATTCTGTAGGAGAGATGGCCGAGTGGTTAAAGGCGTAGCATTGGAACTGCTATGTAGACTTTTGTTTACCGAGGGTTCGAATCCCTCTCTCTCCGTTTCTTTTCATCCATCAACGTTACCGACTACAATGTATCAAATAAAATAAGAATTGATAGAATTATTCTAAATTCTAATGATAAGACCTTTATTTAATAGACATTCTCTATCCCTAATTAATCCCTGTGATAGGTAAAATACAAATATCGTATTGATATTGAAAAGAAGAAAAAAATAAAAAGAATCCTATCGCCGATCCTTTTTTGATACGTGAATGAGACAGGGCGCGAGGTGCTCTATTTACTTCAGCGAAAAGAGTTAAAATTGGTATGAACCTTGCTTTTTTATTTTCGTTAGAATCAAGTCTGACGGGAATAATATTCTACGACCAACAACTCATTTATTTTCAGACCGATCCATTTACTATCTATTATTTTATTTACAAATCCTTTATATTGTAAGGAGTCAATAGTCAAATGGTTTGGCAATTCCCCGTGGGGGGATGAAACAAGATAATTTTGAATCAGAGCTTTCGATCTTTCTTTATCTTTCGTAGTAATAATATCTCGGGGTTTGCAACGATAACTTGGTATATCCACTATACGACCATTAACTAAGATGTGTCTATGGTTAACTAATTGTCTGGCTCCAGGAATGGTCGAAGCCATACCTAATCGAAAAAGGATGTTATCCAAACGCATCTCAAGTAGTTGTAGTAAAACCTGGCCTGTTGACCCTTTGGCTTTTCCAGCAATATGCACATATTTAAGTAATTGTCGCTCTGTCAGACCATAATGAAAACGCAATTTCTGTTTCTCTTCTAAACGAATACGATATTGTGATCTTTTTCCAGAGCGCAATTGGGTTTGAAGATCACTTCTGGATCTGGGTCTTTTACTAGTTAGTCCCGGTAAAGCCCCCAGCCGGCGTATTTTTTTGAAACGAGGTCCTCGGTAACGAGACATATAAAGGCTCCTTTTTGATTCACTTTCATTTGACAAAAAAATATAAATTCAGCCTGAACTAAAGGATCAGCAAAGCAAAACTCAATTTACTAAAGTCCTACAAAACAGAATAAAATAAATCTTATCAATATTCGGATTTTTTGTATATATAGGAAATTCAAGCGAAGGTTACATTTTCCAATTTCTTCTGTAGAGATCTAATTGTTCTAGTCAACTTTTTTATTCATAGCTATAGCTGCAAGTTACCATGACATAATAGATTGGTGACCCGGCATTTAGAGAAAGCGAGAGTAGAGATTTTCAATCATGGAAATAAAAAAATTGATAAAGAAAAAGAGCCGGCTATCGGAATCGAACCGATGACCATCGCGTTACAAATGCGATGCTCTAACCTCTGAGCTAAGCGGGCGAATATAAGAGCAATAGTATATAGGAAACTATCGGATCTTAGTTATTACCTAGTGATTCTTCTTCTTTTTTTAATTTATTGATTTGATTATTTCAATTTCTTCTATTTATGAGTTATATATTTTAGATTCTATTTAGAAAATAGAAAAGAAAACTATTTAGATTTAGATCTAGATAAATTAGATATCTAAATAGAAATTCAATTCCATATATATATATATGAATTAGATGATATATATGAAAATAAGATATCAATATATCAATGAAATTAGGATTTGAAATGAAAAAAAAAAGAATGAATATTGACCGTTCCACTATTTCAAACCACACTCTAAAAATGAGGGAGAAGGAAAGGCACATATATATGTGGGATATATCTATCCATATTGAATTGCGGATACATCAATGATAGAATCATTTCGTATTTAAACAAAGAGGTTTTCATCCAATAGAGATGAAATGATAGAATATAGAATAGGGGGTGGGCAAAAAAATAAAATAGCAGCATACACTTTTTCGATATAGGAATCATTACCTAATGATTTCAATAGTGCCAAGATAAATCAAAGAGGTGGATGGAATTACCCTTGTCTCAAGGGAAAGGGGGATATGGCGAAATTGGTAGACGCTACGGACTTGATTGGATTGAGCCTTGGTATGGAAACCTGCTAAGTGGTAACTTCCAAATTCAGAGAAACCCTGGAACTAAAAATGGGCAATCCTGAGCCAAATCTTTGTTTTGAGAGAAAAGATGGAAAATGAGAATAAAAGGGATAGGTGCAGAGACTCAATGGAAGCTGTTCTAACGAATGAAATTGACTACGTTACGTTAATAGCTAAAATCCTTCTATTGAAATGACAGAAAGGAGAACCTTATATACCTAATACGTACGTATACATACTGACATAGCAAACGATTAATCACAACCCAAATCTTATATCGAATCCTATCCTCTATATAGGAAAACAGAAATAGAAGATTTCTATTATAGAGTATTATTATATTATTCTAGAATATAGATATTCTAGAGTATATATAGATATACTTCATATATCTATTCATTCTATATTCTATTTCTATTCTCATTATTCTAGAATAGAATTCTATTTCTATATTCTTTATTCTTATTTATATTACTATAAATATGAGTAATAGTATGATATGGGATAAGGATCTATAGAGGATCTATAGAAAACCTCTATTTCTATTCTCTATTAATTAGATTAATTAGAATGATATAGATCAAAAAATCTATGAAAAAATGAAGAGTTATTGTGAATCAATTCCAATTGAAGTTGAAAAAAGAATCGAATTCAAATATTCAGTGATCAAATGATTCATTCCAGAGTTTGATAGATCTTTTGAAGATTAATCGGAAGAGAATAAAGAGAGAGTCCTATTTTACATGTCAATACCGACAACAATGAAATTTATAGTAAGAGGAAAATCCGTCGAACTTTTAAATCGTGAGGGTTCAAGTCCCTCTATCCCCAATAAAAAGCCCATTTTACTTCCTCACTCTTTATTTATCCTCATCCTCTTTCTTTTTTTTTTTCATCAGTGGCTCTGGATCAGTTTAAACAAAATGAAATATCTTTCTCATTTCATTTACTCTGTTCTTTCACAAAAGGATCCGAATAGAAATCCTCGTATCTTCTTCCAATCCAATTCATTTGTTTTGTATAGTACGATATGAACATATATACATATATATATGTTCAAGGAATTTCCGTTATTGAATCATTCATAGTCCATATATTTTTCCTGACATTTACAAAGAATGTCTTCTTTTTGAAGATCTAAGAAATTCAGGGGCTAGGTCCAATTTGTTAAGATTTTCTTTTTAAATTCTTTTCATTGACATAGATATAAGTACTCTGCTAGGATGATGCACGGGAAATGGTCGGGATAGCTCAGTTGGTAGAGCAGAGGACTGAAAATCCTCGTGTCACCAGTTCAAATCTGGTTCCTGACACGTGAATAATGTATCGGATAGATATTCATACCTCATACAAATGAAATTAATTCATTGAGACGAGATATTCTTTACTTTCTTTTTCATTTTTCTTTTTTTTTTATTTTAGGCCCTCCACAATACGAATGAAAGTCCAGTTACTCTGTTTCATATAGAAGGGGAATGCCAAGATGCTCATTGATTGATAAAAATGATAAAAAACCCCTTTTTTATCAATCAATGAGCATCTTGAATTTCATAGAAATTGGGCGTAATATAGTCTTTACGTAAGGGCCAGCCTATCCAACTTTCAGGCATCAAGATACGTTTAAGGCGAGGATGATTCTCATAAGAAATTCCCAACATATCATAAGATTCCCGTTCCTGAAAATCAGCACTTCTCCAAATCCAGAAAACTGACGGGGTTTGAGGATTACTCCTGGGAGCAAATACTTTTATGCATACCTCTTCGGGTTTATCTATACCATACCGTATTTTCGTAAGGTGATACACACTAGCTAAAAATCCGCCTGGTGCTACATCATAGGCACACTGGGAGCGTAAATAATTGTAACCATATACATATGAAATGACAGCAATGGAATCCCAATCCTCGTTTTTTATTTGTAAAGTCTCTATCCCTCGGCAATCAAAGCCTAAAGATCTATGAATTAGCTCATGCTTAACTAGCCAATCAGATAAATGAACCTGCATTTTCTTCATTTCTCCCACATTTTTATTTGTATGAATATTTCATATCGAAAATGAAATTGTTAATGATTGACCCGCTGTTTCTTATTCTGCACAAATGAACCCTGCCTGATTCACTAATTCGTAGGAAGATACTGACCTTTTGGATTTGAAATCTTTTTCAAATCCAAAAGGTATCTCTGAAGTAGATGGTGATTGATAGATTAATCCTTGATCGTAATTTCCAGTATGAGTACTGCGTCGAAGGTAAAACTTGTGATTAGTAGTAAAACATCGATTCTCCTGTTGATACGCAGTTCTATCTTC